GACTTTCACGGATCTCTCTCTATCTATAGATATAACGAACGGGCGGGTTCGAAAGGTAGGGTTTTTGACGGTCGGGTCCCCTACCACTAGTCCGGCTAGCCTTCTTTCGGGCAGGAAGCAGGCCGGGCCCGACGGGCGGGCATCTCCCGCTACGCAAGCAGCATTGTTCGCCACCACCCGAGAAGCAAAAGATTCGAGAGTCAAGGCGGAAAAGACAAGCATAGTGGTCTAATGACAAGGGCCGACGACGGAAGCTCGGGACGGAGCCGTATGATGCGGAAGTCTCACGTACGGTTCCCTGAGAAGGGAGTGGCTACCCACTGGAGCTTCGACCAACCACCACCGGTCAATTCCGCTTTGGGGCCACCCCTGACTCTACCATCATTATAGGGGTATGGGGTTCGAGACAAAGAAAGATCAAGGCAGCATATCAGTTTTTCCTATATACTTTACTTGGATCCGTTTTTATGCTATTAGCTATTCTGTTGATTCTTCTCCAAACAGGAACCACCGATTTACAAATTTTATTAACCACAGAATTTAGTGAGCGGCGCCAAATCCTTCTATGGATTGCTTTTTCGCCTCTTTTGCCGTCAAAGTGCCTATGGTACCAGTTCATATTTGGTTACCCGAAGCCCATGTAGAGGCACCTACGGCTGGATCCGTCATCTTGGCAGGAATTCTTTTAAAATTGGGAACCTACGGGTTTTTAAGATTTTCAATACCCATGTTTCCCGAAGCGACACTTTGTTTCACTCCTTTCATTTATACTCTAAGCGCGATTGCTATAATATATACTTCCTTGACCACTTTAAGACAGATCGATCTTAAGAAGATCATTGCCTACTCCTCAGTAGCCCATATGAATTTGGTGACTATTGGTATGTTTAGTCGGGCGGCGGCCGTTAGGTCACCTATTTGGAGTTATGGACACACAAGCAAGGCCAAAACATGTGTGCCGGGCGTGCGACCCATCAACCTACTAGCAATAGGGGAGAAAACTTAGCATGTCGCAACAAAAGCGTCGATTCGAGGCGTCAGCAAAACACCGCCGTCTGTTCCTAAAACAAAACCCCTTAGCTCCCCGGGACGGGAGTGGGGGACGGCCCTACGCAGACAGCAGCAGCACCGGCTCTACGAAGTCCGAATCGAATCTTTCGGTTGGCTTTCCCGTGAATAAGAATTGTTGGGCGCGGCGAAGCGAGCGCTTCTAGCTGTTTCGCTTGCTTCTTTCTTATTGTGGCGGCTATTATGGCGTGGCTGAAATGAACGAAAAGCGAGATGAACCTTTCAAATCGATTGATAGATGGCCTGATCTGTTCTGATAGATCGAAAGGGAATCTATCAATAATAAGGGTTGACCTCTTTCTATCTATTGATGATACAAGATATCTATCTATTCTGGATCCATCAGAAAGAAATCGATATGTATCTGATGGAGTCTACATCGTATGTAGAGCGCCCAAGCGCTTTTTTGGCCAGCTCAGTTCTATTATCCATCGGTCCAATGCACTGGCTCATCTCATGGAGGGAAAAAGCAAATGTAGTTAGTTGTCTTGTTGTTGTTCGCCGCCTCGACACATTCCCCGGCATCGTCCCACACAGAAAGAAAGAGCGTGGAGCCCCGGCCCGACCTGTAAGTCCGCTAACGTAAAGCGAGGAGTTGAGCCTGAACTGGCGAACCGAAGTCACTTTCGTAACCATACTTCCTACAGCTAACACGTGTCCAGTCCAGCGGGAACGCGCAGCGCAAACGAACGTGAGCTGCTATACCGAATCCCCCGCTGGCCATCGGGGACCTAGTGGTAAGGCCATGATCCGCAGGGGAAGGGATCACTCATTCTTCTATTGGGGACAGGTGCACGAACGACAACTCCAAACGTCAGACATCCGCCGCCTATACCTACCGTTTAGGTGGCACCAGCGAGATCCAGCTAAGGTAAGGAACTTCGTGTCGCGGCTGCTCCACTCCGCTGCGGTCTTTTGAACAGAACTTCGTTGCCTTCCCGCGCGCGAAACGAATGGGCGCAGTGTCGTGGGTCAGTTTTGGGGCGGGGGCAGAGAGAGACCAGAAGAATGATTCATTTGGATCGACGAGCCATTTCGCGAATCAATAGAATGTCTCTCTATCCATATCTATTCTATCTTTATATGACGGGCCATAAAAAAGAAGTATTTTTTATGGCATGTGAGATGATCGCGCCTAGTAGCCACATATCAGCTGCGCTCAATATGCGGGATTTCCGTTGGATCAGATCTTTCGCTTTGACGAATTTGGACCTAGCGAAAAGGACTCTAAGCCTTCGCGCAAACAAGCAAAGTAGAAGCAAGACGAGGAAGCGGAGCTGTCGTAGAAGCAGTAGCTTCCCCCGACAATATACAATACAACAGTAGCGACCATGAATAGCCCCTAGTTTAACGAGTTCGCTGCTTTTCCCAGGCCGGAGAAGGGCAACTACTTATTGATTTTGCGCCTTTCTTTGATATGTGTTCAATTTAGTACAATACAAACTACAACTAGATCAAAGCGGAAGGGCCACTCACTATAGAAGCTATAACTAGCCTAGCCCTAGCCAATAGTATAGTTTAGTAGTCGGCCAAACCCCCATGCTCACGACATGTTCTTGATATTGATTGAGTTGGAGGGAGTCAGAGACTACCACGGAATCCTTCCATAGTCACCCCGGTGACCTTCGTCACCAAAGCGTCACGACAGTTTCCAAGACCCCTCCATATAATCCCCTGTGGGGATCAGTCGGAGCACGTAGGAATGCCGACCACTACATAAGCCGCAGGCGGGGAAAGCTCGAAGAGCTTCCCTTCATTCGCTTCGCGGGAGTCGCACACAGCACATAGCTGGAAGTCAGAGGGCCCGTACTACCTGCCTAACCCTTCGCTCCGAGGGACCGTAGAACGGAAAGCGCCTTCTAAACAACTCGGCAGAAGGGAAGGGGCCTATGTATTTGCATGACCCCTGCGGATTTGACCCTACCTACACCCGGAGCCAATCCCCTAGCGGTCCTGCCACCACGCCGCAGAACAGGAGCTCTTGTGGAACCTTGGATTTCTGGCGTAACAGCGGTGGAAGGTATAAAAATATTACGGCCGCATAACATAGGGGCCTACACGCTAAGGTCGGCCAAAATATGGACACCCGAAGGGCCCGGCGCGCACAATCCTATCCTATCCGAGCCCGTCATTGCATGCACTTCGGGCAGCCGCCCGTAGCATCATAAAGAGCACCTCCCTTTCGAGGTACCCAAATGGAACGGTCTTTATTTGTGTTGTTGGTTGGTCTTTCTCAACGTGGTCTATAGCACGAAAAACCATTCTTTACAAGATAGGGCCGTTCACATGAAAGATAAGACAAAATCCATTCTTCATGGTCGGGCGCATTTCTCCAAATCCTCCAGGATCACAAGTGGAACGCTAAGCAAGGGTGGGGAGGCTGCGAGCTCCGCGTCGAACAGAAAGAAGCAAGCAGGGGGTGTTGCCGTAGCGCGCCGGGGAGCAAGCGTAGGCAACCAAACTAAATAAGGCTATAAAATAAAGTAGCTAGCTAGCGTTTTTAAGCTGGCTGCCTTTTCTAGCGCGCGTACTCTTCTGTGGAGTCGCACGGAACGAGCCTTGTCTTCCCTCCAACGACTAGCTCCCTTTTCTTGTTCCGGTCACCCTTCTCTTGCCGTGGAAGGACTTTTGCCTGTGGTGTGGTCCAACCCGTGGGTTTTTTTTCCTCATCCCCCATTGCTCAGTGCTCCCTGCAGCTTCGCTGGGCTTTACCCGCGTGGACGCGGGCTTCTATAAGAGAATGAAAAGCTCTCTCTTTACAATAAAACGCGAACCGCGCGGAGCCCACCCTTTTTCGTTTTCTGCCGCCACTGGGTGGCCGCCGAAACACAGCCCGGCCGCCTCTCGGGAAAGGGGGGTTGGGGATGGGCCTACCTATCCCGAGGGAGCAGTTGAGAGGTTCCATATGCCGAGCCGCAGGGCAGAACTTCAGTGCGCGATCGTAGTATGTCACCTCGTCTCGTCCTCGCAGCATCGAAGAGTACCTATGCACTATGTTCCGGTTCACTGATAAGGAAGATAGAGTTGGGGTGGGGTCTACGATGTGATACTATAGTATGCCCCGGGGAGAAAGATGCGCAACTCAAAACGGAAGCAGGAAGCGTGTTGTAAAAAATGTCGGAGGTTACCAGATCTCTGAGACTACCATCGATCCGACAGAGCGGAACGACCAGAAAAAGAAGTGGAGTTAGAAAGCCGTATGATAGGTGGTAACTATCTTGTACGGTTCGGGGGGTAAGCGGCGTACTCTGGGGGAATATTAGGCTCTATCGAACATACAGGGAATTGGAGGTAGCATTTTACTTATGTTAAGTCATGGACTGGTTTCTTCAGCCCTTTTTCTATGTGTTGGTGTTCTATATGACCGACATAAGACTCGACTTGTTAGATATTATGGAGGTTTAGTGAGCACCATGCCGAATTTCTCTACCATTTTCTTCTTTTTCACTTTAGCCAATATGAGTTTACCCGGCACTAGCAGCTTTATTGGGGAATTTCTAATCTTAGTAGGAGCTTTCCAAAGAAATAGCTTAGTAGCCACATTAGCAGCGCTTGGGATGATTTTAGGCGCGGCGTATTCCCTTTGGCTATATAATCGTGTGGTTTCCGGAAATTTAAAACCCGATTTCCTCTATAAATTCTCCGATCTAAATGGCAGAGAAGTTTCCATATTTCTACCTTTTCTTGTTGGAGGGGCGACCGTCCGTTGAACTACCAAAAAAGGGTAAACCAATGTGATCATGACATTGTGGGTGCTTGCGATGGGACGGATGCGACTTCCCTCATAAGTAATGGGTGGCATAGCCCGTAGCAGAAGTCCCCTTTTTTTATCCATTTCTTTATTACCCCAGAGGGGCCCGCCCTGGTGGGACCGAGAGAAAGAAAGGACGGGGGGGGCGACCATGCATGGCACTTCTCGACCGTGTCTCCGAGGGACAGTTGAACGAGCGACTCATGAATGCAGCCGGGTCGGACGAGCCAATAACTCGAACGTGTTCGGTCAGTTTTTTGAGCAAGAATCACAGCGTTACCTTACCTTCACCATGATACGGACTCCAAGTTCTTATGGCAGAGCACGAGGAGTTTCCTTCAATATGATGATGAGAATGGAAACCAGAAGCACGACTGGGTCTTCGTAGTCCGAGATCATACTTATATATCAGTCACAGTAACGTAAGCATGAGACTTTTTGGTAGTACCGGTGAACCAGATGGCCGCGGCGAGGGAATCTGGGACGGAGGACTCGTAATATCTCTATAGATCTGGCAAAAGCGAAAGACCCCTAACGTCAGGGGCTGACCACTGAGCTCACTCAGGCCTCGCTGGGCGGGCCAGAGTGGGTGCGAGCTGGAATTGCCATAGCTTATGGTTAGAGCAATAGGAAAGGGCCCAGCAGAGAGAACAGTCAGGATAACGAGCGCGGAGCCCGCTTGGCAGGCGGCGGGAGCTGCGGGCAAGTGCTTGCTTGGTAGGCCAACAGCCCTGTGAACCGGGCGGGGCACTCGACGAAAGGGGGGCACACTGAGCAAGTACGATAAATTGGCCCCGCGGAGCTTTCAAAAAGAAAAGCAAGGACCACTACGGGAGGTCGAACCACGGGCCGGAGGTAGTAGAACGTGATCCGCACCGGTCAATATTGGATCAAACAATAGGGGACCGTAGCACTGACTTTTTTATTCAAGACAATAGGTACTGTTCCCTACCGAGACAAGGGACACTCTCGACGGCTCCTCCACGCGCTGCGCTGGGCATACCATAGTTCTTCCGTGCGTCTTTATCGTGTCGGAAACAGAACAAGAGGGAAAGACCCGGCCGACTCGCCCAGGGCTCGAGGGCGAGCCATACGAGAGTGAGTCGAATTCTGTTTACGTTCTCGGTTTGGTTTGGGCCCCTCTCGATCTTTTGCGTATAAGGGAAGGGGGAAGGAGTCTAAATCTATGGACATTAATGAACCACCATTGATGGACGTTGCACATGACACGATCAATTCGACTCGACGGTCCGGTGCTAATAGAAGTCGCTTACTCCCCGTCAAGCGAAGGTGCCAGGGCAGGGCTTTTTTGTAGTAATAGTGGGCGGGTCTCATGAGATTTCATCTATGCCGGCCGTCGGAATCAAACGAGGGTCGAAGGACCATTCGATTCATTAAGGGGACGGCCCATTTGTAAGGCGGGGGGGGCCTGATGGACGACACCCCCCGGCCTCGATTCTTTTGCATAGTCTGGGGGCCGGCCGCAGCAGAGCTGCGGGGCATAGCGGCACCCTCGCCTGGCGCCATTCTCGGACCTAGCAGCAGATGGGCGGGCCGGGCCTGAATGAAGAGCGGACCAGACTCTTCTTTGTTTCAGCTGCTCCCACGCACGCAGACCGGAAGATCCCAGTTGTCCTGGACTAGACAAGTACGTAGAGATCTTCGTGGAACCGGGGAGGGAGTCTCAATCGATCTTTTCTAGGATTCCAACTCACGCCACGCACGAAGATTTTTCTATTGATAGAGTTAAGGGCTCGGCTCCCCCGACTCTAAAAGGTTAGGTTACTACCAGCTTGCCTCTACGGAAGAGGTGTACTTTGTACTGTCTGGGGGTCATATAGATCGGAACCCGGAGCGAGTTGAACGAAAGCCTTACCCACAGCTACAACTACTGGCGCTTCAAAGGGCTTAGATTCTAAGGTAGGGGTGTCAGCCGTGAAAGCCTTTGGTACTTTAGTAAGGCGAGCAGCCCTTAAACAAAATCAAAGGCGCGATCATCTCCCCTTCCCCTATTTTTTCATTTCATTCTCTATTTGGCCCGCCTCATGAAAAATGATAGGCCTATTGATTCGAAGTAAGTACGAAAGGGTCGGTCAATAGCATAGCTCTTTTTTATTCTCCTTTCGAAGGAAAGGCCTTCGCATTCTTAATCTGGTAGGGCCGGACGGCTTTGTTTGCCCTAGCTTGGCGAATCCGCGCCCCTGACCGTTCTCGCGAAGTCTTTGCAACGGCTGGGAAACCAGTCTACGAAGCGAAGCCTATTGCCACGCCGACCATCAAATACGAGATTGGGCCCCTTCTCAAAGATGGAATGGCCCAGCCCAATAAAGGAAGGTTAACGTACGCGATGCCTTCCATTTGTACGAATCGCGAACATACCACGCACGACCGGACGTAGAGCCAAAATTCACTAGCAGACCGAGTCGGGCGCAGGTGCCAGATCCTTAAAGTAAAGTCTCTATCAGCCTAGTGTACCAACCACGTGGTACGACGGGCACTCAAAGACCTGGCGAATGAGGGCCCACCCCACCCAAGAGCGCTTATGTCATATGGGAACTCTTGGCTGGAAACAATCCTTATGGTTTTGATATCCGGTTAGAATAATAAGAAAGAATCAAAGTCCAGGTTGGTTGGTGAGCCTAGTGATAGGAGACTATCTAGCTTGGTTCGGAGAGCACTTGTTGGGTTTAAGATTTGTTTTTGCTAAATGTTACGGCCTAAATGCTGAACTATTGACCCTACTTGTTCGGATGGGTGTTCACCCCAAAGTGTTCCCGGATTGCATGCATACATCCGTAAGTAACTTAGTGCAACATGGCAAATTTCATTGAGAGGAATCAGCAAAGAAAAGAAATCTTCTTTCTGGGTTTGAACCCTTTGCCGGATTATTACCAATATAATCATAAAAGGCTAATTTTTCGGGAATTTTAGACCAAGCTTCTGATAAACTAAGATTTTCGGCTAATCCATCGCTAACTCTTCGGTATATTTCTTGCTGAAAGTATCCCTGATCCCACTGATAACGAGTAGGCCCAAATAATTCGATTGGGGTAGTTGCTGACCCATACCACATAGTTCCGGCAACTACGAAAGCTGCAAAAAAAACAGCAGCGATACTACTGGAAAGTACAGTTTCAATATTGCCCATACGTAATCCTTTGTATAGACGTTGAGGCGGACGGACACTAAGATGGAATAGGCCCGCTAATATGCCCAAAGTACCCGCAGCAATATGATGAGAAGCTATTCCCCCCGGAACAAAAGGATCAAAACCTTCTGCACCCCACGCCGGATTTACAGCTTGTACTTTTCCGGTTAGTCCATAAGGATCGGACACCCATATCCCAGGACCATACAAACCGGTTACATGAAATGCGCCAAAGCCAAAGCAAGCCACCCCTGCAAGAAATAAATGAATTCCAAAGATCTTAGGCAAATCCAAAGAGGGTTTTCCCGTCCGCTCATCACAGAATATTTCTAGGTCCCAATATACCCAATGCCAGATAGCTGCCAAGAAACATAAGCCAGAAAACACAATATGCGCCCCCGCCACACCTTCATAACTCCAAATACCCGGATTCGTTACAGTTCCTCCTGAAATACTCCAACCACCCCACGAATTGGTTATTCCTAAACGAGTCATGAAGGGAATGACGAACATACCTTGTCTCCACATTGGATCCAGAACAGGATCAGAGGGATCAAAAACCGCTAATTCGTATAAAGCCATCGAGCCGGCCCAACCAGAAACTAGAGCTGTGTGCATTATATGCACCGAAAGCAATCGACCCGGATCATTCAATACGACAGTATGAACACGATACCAAGGCAAACCCATGGAAATACCCCTTTAGCAAAGAAAAATAGACACGATGTCACTTTATTTTATCGCATTGGCAAAGACTATCCATATCCTATGTACCTAGTCAGAAAGCTTGAATATTTATTTCATTCCATTAAAAATAAGAAGCCAATTCTGTTCGTAAGGAGAAAGAGAAGCAGATCTATTCTATACTCGATAAGTGCCAATATGCAATGGGTAACTTGCCCTATTTGGAAAAAACGAAGAATAGATCCCTATCTCTTTTTGTTTAGCATTCGAATCACCCATTCTTTTTTCTTTATTCAATCTCTTTTATCCTACTTATATGTTATTGGTTCACGATGCATTGCCACTCGAAATCAAGATATTGGGATTGGGTTAGTCAATCGATTCATAACTGCCTTTCGAGCACAGCCATTTCGAGCACAACCAATATATATTAGAACCCCCTTTACTTGCCGGAGCACATCTTGGATCTGTCAATTATGTTATGGGCGGAGTTCCACTCATGGTGATCTGGTCGAATTGGGGGAAGCCGTAGGTATTATTGCGGGTCAATCTATTGGGGAGCCGGGGACTCAACTAACATTAAGAACTTTTCATACTGGTGGAGTATTCACAGGGGGTACTGCCGACCTTGTACGATCCCCTTCGAATGGAAAAATCCAATTCAATGAGGATTTGGTTCATCCCACACGTACCCGTCATGGGCAGCCCGCTTTTCTATGTTATATAGACTTGCATGTAACTATTCAGAGTCAGGATATTCTACATAGTGTGAATATTCCCTCAAAAAGCTTGATTCTAGTGCAAAATGATCAATATGTAGAATCCGAACAAGTAATTGCGGAGATTCGTGCCGGAACGTCCGCTTTGCATTTTAAGGAAAGGGTACAAAAACATATTTATTCCGAATCAGACGGGGGAAATGCACTGGAGTACTGATGTTTATCATGCGCCCGAATATCAATATGGTAATCTTCGTCGATTACCAAAAACAAGCCATTTATGGATATTGTCAGTAAGTATGTGCAGATCCAGTATAGCTTCTTTTTCGCTCCACAAGGATCAAGATCAAATGAATACTTATTCTTTTTCTGTTGACGGAAGATATCTCTTTGGCCTCTCAATGGCTAATGATCAGGTAAGACATAGACTGTTGGGTGCTTTTGGTAAAAAAGATAGGGAAATTTTTGATTATTCAACGCCGGATCGAATCATGTCCAATGGTCATTGGAATTTTGTCTACCCTTCTATTCTTCCAAATAATTCGGATTTGTTGGCGAAAAAGCGAAGAAATAGGTTCGTCATTCCATTACAGTATCATCAAGAACAAGAGAAAGAACTAATATCCTGTTTGGGGATTTCGATTGAAATACCCTTTATGGGTGTTTTACGTAGAAATACTATAGTTGCTTATTTTGACGATCCACGATACAAAAAAGATAAAAAAGGTTCAGGAATTGTTAAATTTAGATATAGGCCCTTGGAGGACGAATATAGGACTCCAGAGGAAGACTCAGAGGACGAATATGGACCCCTAGAGGACGAATATAGGACTCGGGAGGAAGACTCAGAGAACGAATATGGGAGCCCAGAGAACGAATATAGGACTCTAGACGACGAGTACGAAACCCTAGAAGATGAATATGGGATCCTAGAGGACGAATATGAAACCCTAGAAGATGAATATGGGATCCTAGAGGACGAATATAGGACTCGAGAGGAAGACTCAGAGGACGAATATGGGAGCCCAGAGAACAAATATAGGATTCTAGACGACAAATACGGCATTTTAGAGGAAGACTCAGAGGACGAATACGGGACTTTAGAGGAAGACTCAGAGGACGAATACGGGAACCCAGGGGAAGATTCCCTCTTAAAAAAAGAGGTTTTGATTGAGCATCGAGGAACAAAAGAATTTAGTCTAAAATACCAAAAAGAAGTAGATCGGTTTTTTTTCATTCTCCAAGAATTGCATATCTTGCCGAGATGCTCATCCCTAAAGGTACTTGACAATAGTATTATTGGAGTGGATACACAACTCACAAAAAATACAAGAAGTCGACTGGGTGGATTGGTCCGAGTGAAGAGAAAAAAAAAAGCCATACGGAACTCAAAATCTTTTCCGGGGATATTCATTTTCCTGAAGAGGGAGATAAAATATTAGGTGGCAGTTTGATACCACCAGAAAGAGAAAAAAAAGATTCGAAGGAATCAAAAAAAAGGAAAAATTGGGTCTATGTTCAACGGAAAAAAATTCTCAAGAGCAAGGAAAAGTATTTTGTTTCGGTTCGACCTGCAGTCGCGTATGAAATGGACGAAGGGATAAATTTAGCAACACTTTTCCCGCAGGATCTCTTGCAGGAAGAGGACAATCTCCAACTTCGACTTGTCAATTTTATTTCTCATGAAAATAGCAAGTTAACTCAAAGAATTTATCACACGAATAGTCAATTCGTTCGAACTTGCTTAGTAGTGAATTGGGAACAAGAAGAAAAAGAGGAGGCTCGTGCTTCCCTTGTTGAGATAAGAGCAAATGATCTGATTCGCGATTTCCTAAGAATTGGGTTAATCAAATCCACTATTTCGTATACACGAAAAAGGTATGATAGCACAAGTGCAGGACCGATTCCCTATAATAGGTTAGATCGCACCAATACCAATTCCTTTTATTGCAAGGCGAAGATTCAATCACTTAGCCAACATCAAGAAGCTATTGGTACCTTGTTGAATCGAAATAAAGAATACCAATCTTTGATGATTTTGTCGGCATCCAACTGTTCTCGAATTGGTTTATTCAAGAATTCTAAAAATCCCAATGGGGTAAAAGAATCAAATCCTGGAATTCCTATTCGAGATTTTTTTTTGGGCTCTTAGGCGCTATTGTACCTAGTATATCGAATTTTTATTCATCTTACTATTTACTAACGCATAATCAGATCCTGTTAAAAAAAATATTTGTTCCTTGACAATTTGAAACAAAACTTCCAAGTACTTCAAGGATTTAAATACTCTTTAATAGATGAAAATCAAAGGATTTCATATTTCGATAGTAACATCATGTTGGACCCATTCCATTTGAATTGGCACTTTCTCCATCATGATTCTTGGGAAGAGACATCAGCAATAATTCACCTTGGACAATTTATTTGCGAAAATGTATGTCTATTTAAATCGCACATAAAAAAATCTGGTCAAATTTTCATTGTAAATATGGATTCCTTTGTTATAAGAGCAGCTAAGCCTTATTTGGCCACTACAGGAGCAACTGTTCATGGTCATTATGGAGAAATCCTTTACAAAGGGGATAGGTTAGTTACGTTTATATATGAAAAAGCGAGATCTAGTGACATAACGCAAGGTCTTCCAAAAGTAGAACAAATCTTCGAAGCACGTTCAATTGATTCACTATCACCGAATCTCGAAAGGAGAATTGAGGATTGGAATGAGCGTATACCAAGAATTCTTGGGAGTCCTTGGGGATTCTTGATTGGAGCTGAGCTAACCATAGCCCAAAGTCGTATCTCTTTGGTTAATAAGATCCAAAAGGTTTATCGATCCCAAGGGGTACAGATCCATAATAGACATATAGAGATTATTATACGTCAAGTAACATCAAAAGTGCGGGTTTCCGAAGATGGAATGTCTAATGTTTTTTTACCTGGGGAATTAATCGGACTATTGCGAGCGGAGCGAGCAGGGCGGGCTTTGGATGAATCGATCTATTACCGGGCAATCTTATTGGGAATAACAAGGGTTTCCCTGAATACCCAAAGTTTCATATCTGAAGCAAGTTTTCAAGAAACTGCTCGAGTTTTAGCAAAAGCTGCCTTACGAGGTCGTATTGATTGGTTGAAAGGTCTGAAAGAAAACGTAGTTCTAGGGGGGATTATACCTGTTGGTACCGGATTCCAAAAATTTGTGCATCGTTCCCCACAAGACAAGAACCTTTATTTCGAAATTCAAAAAAAAAAACTATTCGCGTCGGAAATGAGAGATATTTTGTTTCTCCATACAGAATTAGTTTCTTCTGATTCTGACGTAACAAACAATTTCTATGAGACATCAGAATCCCCATTTACCCCATTTATACGATTTAAGGATACATAAAGCAGATCTGATTTTTTACTTTAAACTAGACTTTTGGCCTTAGAACGCTAAGAGGTCGGATTTTCTATTTTTTTTTAATTAATAAGTAAAAGAAGTTAGTTAATTCATTAAGGTTATGCTTATACCTTATATCAACGGCCAATTCTCAGTAGAAGGTTCCATCGGAACAATTATTATTTATTTCAAGCTATTTCGGCTCTTTCTTAATCTTAAAAAAGAAAAAAATTCCGTAATGGAATGGTAGGATGAAAAAAAAGAAAAAATCAAAAGGAAGTGTGGAAAAAATGACAAGAAGATATTGGAACATCAATTTGAAAGAGATGATAGAAGCGGGAGTTCATTTTGGTCATGGTATTCAGAAATGGAATCCTAAAATGGCCCCTTACATCTCGGCAAAGCGTAAAGGTACTCATATTACAAATCTCGCTAGAACCGCGCGTTTTTTATCAGAAGCTTGTGATTTAGTTTTTGATGCAGCAAGTCAGGGAAAAAGCTTCTTAATTGTTGGTACCAAAAAAAAAGAGCAGCGGATTTAGTAGCATCAGCTGCAATAAGGGCTCGTTGTCATTATGTTAATAAAAAGTGGTTCAGTGGTATGTTAACGAATTGGTCGATTACGAAAACTAGACTTTCTCAATTTAGAGACTTAAGAGCAGAAGAAAAGATGGGAAAATTCCACCATCTCCCCAAAAGAGATGTGGCAATCTTGAAGAGAAAATTATCTACCTTGCAAAGATATCTCGGCGGGATCAAATATATGACGGGGTTGCCTGACATTGTGATCGTCCTCGATCAGCAAAAAGAGTATATAGCTCTTCGGGAATGTGCCATTTTGGGGATTCCTACTATTTCTTTAGCCGATACAAATTGTGACCCAGATCTCGCGAATATATCGATTCCAGCCAACGATGACACTATGACTTCAATTCGATTGATTCTTAACAAATTAGTATTTGCAATTTGTGAGGGCCGTTCTCTCTATATAAGAAATCGTTGATTAAGAAGAATAGTTAATTCTTGGGCAACTGCGTAGATTTATGGGAGCACTTACTATTCTTTTTTGTTTTGCATAGATAAAAGAAGGGGAATATTGATATATATTATAGGGTATTGATATATATTATGATCTGATGTGATTTCTTGATATCCTAAATATAAGATTAATACTTCAAGTTGCTGAGTTGAGAAAAATATGGTTGAATCAAAAGAATTCTTTTTTTGAAGTTCATTTTTTATCAGAGGACAATATGAATATTATACCGTGTTCCATTAAAACACTCAAGGGGTTATACGATATATCGGGTGTAGAAGTAGGCCAACACTTCTATTGGCAAATAGGAGGTTTCCAAATTCATGCCCAAGTACTCATCACTTCTTGGGTCGTAATTACTATCTTGCTAGGTTCAGTTATCATAGCTGTTCGCAACCCACAAACCATCCCGACCGATGGTCAGAATTTCTTCGAATATGTCCTTGAGTTTATTCGAGACTTGAGCAAAACTCAGATTGGAGAAGAATATGGTCCCTGGGTTCCCTTTATTGGAACTATGTTCCTTTTTATTTTTGTTTCAAACTGGTCGGGTGCTCTTTTACCTTGGAAAATTATACAGTTACCCCATGGAGAATTAGCAGCGCCCACGAATGATATAAATACTACTGTTGCTTTAGCTTTACTCACGTCAGCGGCATATTTTTATGCGGGTCTTAGCAAAAAAGGGTTGAGTTATTTCGAGAAATATATTAAACCAACTCCAATCCTTTTACCAATTAACATATTAGAAGATTTCACAAAACCATTATCGCTTAGTTTTCGACTTTTCGGGAATATATTGGCAGATGAATTAGTCGTTGTTGTTCTTGTTTCTTTAGTCCCCTTAGTAGTTCGGGTAGTTCTTGTCTTTCTTCAACGTCGGCTTTCCTTACTAGCACATTCCCATATAGAAGTGGCACATGGAGAAAGTCGATAGTAACTCTCCACTGGAGTAGTGTAGTGGTGACTTTCAGAAAGGAAGAAACTCATAAAGGAGATAGCATAGAGTGCACCAATAGTGTAGTCAATTGAGCAACCCCCACTCACTCATCATAAGGACCTGTAGTCCATTGTAGATTCCAGCCGAGAAGACCAGGAAAAGAGAAGGATAAAGAATGTCATATATCTCAGGAGCTAGATCACTTCCCGATGAACAAGTCAGAATTGCCTCAACAAAAATGGATGGAATTGGACCGAAAAAGCCATTCAGCTTCGTTATCGATTAGGTATCAGTGGGAACATCAAGATGAATGAGTTAACTAAGTATCAGATCGACCAAATTGAACAAATGATAGCTCAAGATCATGTTGTTCATTGGGAATTGAAGAGGGGAGAACGAGCAGACATCGAACGATTAATTTCTATTTCTCGTTATCGTGGAATTCGTCATCAAGATGGATCGCCCTTACGCGGTCAACGAACTCATACTAATGCAAGGACTGCTCGCAAGCTAATTCGGAAATGAAAGAAGGCTACCGAAAGAACAAGCAACGGATTTCGCGCTCATCCCTTGCGCCTGCGCATACGTTTTCTTGCTCCTTGGTACTTGTCTGATCAATCACACTGTTCAATAGTTCACTTTTTTTTTTCGTTCGATGTCTTGAACCACTTACTAATCACACGTATAGTAGGCCCCTTCGCCACTCCACGTCTGGCCCGTCTTGGTCTCGCTCACTTCGCCCGCCTATCGTATCGGCTCGGCTTCGTCCGTCAAGCGACAGCTTCTGCCTCTGACGGCTTCACTATCGCTCATGACTGGTAGTTGTCTCTATGTAGTAGTCGGCCTTTGTTAAGCTTCGCCAGAAGCGACTAGTCGCTTCCCGAATGCCTCTTTCTTGTACTAATTAATGTGTATGGTCTAGTCTTTCCAATGCCTCCTTCCTTGCCGCCAACGCACGCTAGATGGAGAGTAAGCAAGCTACCTTGCTTGCATTGCATTCGTTAAACGGTAGCTTCCGCGCCCTTCCTGCCTGCTGAAATTGATGTGAATGATCGTGTCTTCGACATCAATTTCAGTCTGATTAGATATGTCATTGAAACAAATCTGTTTTGTCTCTGTTTTCTTTTCGGATGATGAGGATGAGCCAGCCGATCCTAACAGAATTTTTGAGGAGCCGGACGACGAAGCCTCAAAATCAGATAAAGATGTCTCCGACGCGACCGGACTTCAACTATATTTTTTTAGGGTCAGGAGGGACAAAAAGATATGCTGTTTTCTATCAGTCCCAAGCGGGTACCCCAGCTTCCACGGTCCGCTTACCGAGGAAGAGATGCGGAGGACCCAGGGCCAGAGCAAGTTGGGTTGGGGTATAGAGCCGTAAGCGCGGTGGGGGTGACAGAGGATGTGCTCGTACGGTTCATAGTTGGGTATGATATTCTCGTGGATTGTTGGGAACGTCCTCTATATTCGAAATATGCCTTTCTAGGAGCATTACGATCTGCAGCTCAAATGGTCCCTTATGAAGTCTCTATTGGTCTTATTCTTATTGTGCGCCTTGTGAGCACGTTTGGATCCGCGAAGGCAATCGCTCGGATCTTCCCCTAACCCAACCCGGGAACGGACCGGAGGGAACCGCAGCATGAGGAATGTCCGCGTCTCGTCGCAAGGCTCATTTTGAGTTTTGGGTCATAGGGCGGGCAGTGCAGCCCGGGGCACAAGGGTCCTGGTACTACCCAGGTGCGAAGAACCCCGGAGGTGACTGCAATGAGAAAAAATGTCACTCACCGGCCTAAACGACGAGCAAACACTCGAACGTGAGAGCAAGGGATCACCCAACGAATGGACGAGCTCCAAGGAGGGGGGAGAGAGGGAGGCAAGAACCATGCTTTCAGAGAAGTGGCGGTCCGAATCCACTCTGACAAAAGAAAATAACAGACTAAGCCGTGCCGTAAGGGGGGCATTCTCCACACGGGACGGGGCCAAGGCCTTCATGTATGGGTGACAGATCGGCCATAGGAGTACTCCGGGATATACACCAGGGCAACTAATGTCGAGCATACGATGATGCCGCCCGTTTTCATTTCGTGAAAGTCCCCGGCAGAGGAAAGGGCTGTAGGTGATGGCGCGTTCTGCTTCTTAGGGCGATGAAATCGTTCCTATGGGATCGTGCGTGGCAGCTGGTATAGATGATGATGAAAGGCGGGCCGCTTGAACCGGGACCTATTCTCATAATAGGCAGCAAGCAAAGCTAAATAGGAAAGGGGGCGACTGATGACTGCCTTTTTCGTCATAAATAAAAAAGGGTGGAATGTGGAGCTAATATGGCTGGCTACAAGTATAGCCAAAGAAAGATGAGACGAGACGGACTGTCAGAGGACGCAGCGGGACTACCAGGGGAAAGCCCGCCCCCGCTAGCTAACATAGATATCTATTCTTGGTGCGCATATTCGAGATTTAGAATCTCTTTCCGACCAGGCCAGGCCGAATCGGGCCACCACTTGGGATGGGAATGGCTCAGCCCACATGCATCATTTGATGAAAGCACTCCAGTCCAGTCGCCTCCGATCAGTGGCTTGTCAACCACCGGGCCGTAGCTCCTCACCAAATGCCCCTGCGTTGGGGCAACACAGCACATGACTAGTTCGCTCAAGGACCACACCCTCTCGAGAGCGGGATGCCGGCCGAGATGGAGCGCCAACCTAGACTTTCCTTGGGCTTGCCTTGCCCCAACATCTAAATAAAGGGCGGGCGCCGAAAAGGAAGCAGTGACGCCTTTTCGACGAAAGCTTAGCTTGGTAGGCGCTGCTTACTCACCCTACTCCCTTAGACAATGCAATGCTGTGAACACGAAAGTTTGCAGTTCAGCCCTCTTCTCCCATGCAGAGTCGCAGGCAGCGCCTCGGATAAAAGCACGGACGAGCCACATGCAGGGAAACTTGCACGTGTGGTTCTGGCCGGGGACCCCGGTATACTGTACTAATATGTGTAGGTCCCTGTAATTCGAGTGAGATTGTCATGGCGCAAAAGCAGATATGGTCCGGTATTCCCTTGTTCCCCGTATTGGTTATGTTCCTTATTCCTCGTCTAGCAGAAACTAATCGAGCTCCGTCTGATCTCCCAGAAGCGGAAGCTGAATCAGTTGCTGGCTATAATGTAGAATATGCGCGGGATGCGATCCTTAATAGTTCACTGTTGGCGGAAGCCAATGTCTCGGGGACTCATTCTGACTTAAACAAGGGGTGGGTCTTTACCAACTTCCAAATCCAAGATTTAGGGACAAAAAAGAGGGGCAGGGCACTCTTCATTCTTCATTCGAAACTCATGAATGTCGGGTCGGAGGTTTTTGCCTTGTTATCAAAAAGGGGAGTTGGGTAAAGCAAACTCCCTCCTTGGACGAGCACGGGGCTTAGTCAAGTAGAACCGGGTTGCGCTGCTTGATGCTCCGATCGAAAACAAATCAGTGGGGCCATGCCGGTACGACAGAATATGCGTTAGAAAGGTCAATCCCTCCCCCCCTTTTTTGTAAAAAAAATGAAAAACCGGGCCGAACTTCTAAAACTAAAAAGCAGCCCACCCGCTTCCATAGAACAATATCGCGGCAACGTAGACCTAAGTGGATTTATTGGATCCTGGGGAACCATCACAAGTACGGCCGGCCTATAGAACGAGAATGCCGTGTCGTCCAGCGGAGCTTAGAAGAAGGTGACTCGGAGCCTAAGGAAGGTGACTCGCGCAGACAGCTGACTCCTTTTCAATAGAAAGGAATAGCCAAACCTACCCAGCTGGCTGGTCAATCTCAGTGATCTTATCGGCCGGCAAAGCGGAGACGGACGACCACGGTCCCGACCTTACCAGCACCGTAGGTTTACTAATCAATGAAGCCCCTCAACCTACTATCTTTTCTTACAAACTCAACCAAGCCTAACCAAACCCCATGCTCACGACATGTTCTTGATATTGATTGAGTTGGAGGGAGTCAGAGACTACCACGGAATCCTCCCATAGTCACCCCGGTGACCTTCGTCACCAAAGCGTCACGACAGTTTCCAAGACCCCTCCATATAATCTCCTGTGGGGATCAGTCGGAGCACGTAGGAATGCCGACCACTACATAAGCCACGTCTGGCTGAGGCGAGCAGCAAGCGGGGGGAGTCTTTTTAAGTACAAGAACGTTGGGGTGGGACGCTAGTACTTAAACTAGGGTTGCTTCTTAGCGCTAATCTCGCGCTTTTCAGCAGTTAGTTGTAGCGCGCCTTCCCTCCTTCTCTCATTTCGGAAAGATTTGGCAGTATTTTCTTATGATGACCTGGTCGAGAGAGTACGAAACATCGGTGTAAAAGATTGAGTGGGATGGTTATAGTAAGGGGCGAACCAAGTGCTTGCGCGAAGAAGCGAATCAATCAGAATGGAGACAAGAAAAGGAGGAGAGGCGAAACTCAACTAAAAAGGAAAAGGGAACTCGACCGACTATCATGAGCGAAGTGAGGGAATTCCTTCTGATTGGATCCCTTAGGAGAGAGACAGAAGGTATTATGAAATAGAATCAGATCTTTGACGATCCAGTATTAGCTAGCAAGTGTATGGACTCAGACTTTGATGACTTCCTAGTGGCCAGGGAAGCGTTAGCTTCACCCTTTGAACGTCTCATTTACTCTCTCTAGCTCTCGACTTTACGTATAGGAATTTCAGGTACATTGGTCGATGAAAGTGAACATCTATCTTATCTTACGCCATTTACTCTAGCTTGACTTTGTGGAAGACGCCCGATTGAATGATCTCCAGTGGGTTCTATTACCATGTGTACCCAGCCTGCTTCCTTCTTTTTTACCAGCCTCTCTGCTTCTGGCAGTATAGAGGAAAGTCTTCAATCCCTTGAGAGAAATCTAAAATGGCCAATAAAAGATACCTAGCATGACACATCAGCTACGCCATCTGAGTCCATACACTTGCTAGTCAGGAAAAATAACCGCTCCGTTCCGTGGGCTTCTTTCGCAGCTCTCTTCACGCTCGCTTTACGAGTGCAACCAAGTTCAATAAACTGTTCATGCTAATTCATAGACTATGCTGGTTTCTATCTAAGAGTCCTGTGAGACGCTTCCTTCTCATACACATCTGAAGCAACGTTTGATCATCAGCATTAGAGAGTTTTGCAGGTCCTTGAGAGAACGTTATCCAGCCAGTTATGACTTGACCATGGTCTGAGGTGAAATTGGTCCTGGTCCATAAAACGAAAGGTGCTGGGCAAGCGCAGAGAAGTTGTCTGAAGGGGGGTTCCATAGGAATGTTCAACTTCGATCAACCTTGGTCCCATGCCTAAAAAAGAAAGAAGGTCAAAAATAGGGGTGATAAAATCCACTGCTCGCCTAAGAATGTACTGACGTAATCCCTACTATGGCTTCCCGAAGGATCCAGCTGCTAAGAGGGTCCGAGCCATAACGGATTGATGTGACCGTAGCGGCGACTGGAATCGATCTGAATGAGGCAGTTATGGGACTTATCTTATCTCACAATATATATGGAGGAAGGATTAAAAAAAGGTGGTGCTCAATAGATAGGGAAGGAGTGGTTGACTTGGGAGCTCTAACGAAGCGAGAGGTTTGGATATGGATATTGAAACTCGCACTAATAAAGGAGTCCTTTCGCCAGGAAAGGTTCAGATTGAGAAGCCGTTGCGCTAATTAGTTCGATTTCTGGGTCTGCAAGAGAGAAAGTCGCCTAACGATTGGGAAGATAGCCTTGGAAAAGATACGTAGCTCGGCGCCTTCACTTCAATAAGGCTCGATGTTCATTGGGTTGAGCTAAAGGCGGATTCCTTTTTCATGGTTAGGACATGTGTCACACACTTTTTTGCCTTATACTAGTATGTCATGGAAGAGAATCCAGAAAGGTGCGATAGTCTTGAAAGAGTTTATCGGTGCCTTTTGTGTATGCAGTGGAGGCTTTTTCCCTTGTTAGGGGACCTTTGGCCTTCACTTCATTTCGTACTCCAATACACAAGCGATTGAGACTTGAACTAGACTTTCATAGAGAAAGGGATCTAAAGTCCAGTCTTCAAGTAAAGAACCCGCCATCTATCTAATAGAAGTTTTTACCCTTTCGAGCTAGTTCTCGACGCCTGCCAGTTCTTGTAACTCTCACAAGAACTGGCTACCTATTACAGCATTTGTTGCAGCTTTTATAGAGTCAAGAAAGTTTTTGTAGAGCTCCGTGAAGAAGCAAGGAATTTCAAAACAACCCTCAAACGTTGAATAAAATATGTCCTCCCTCGGCAATTAGTGGCTCGTGGCCAGCCATCAGGTCTGCCGGTTTGATCCTTGTAGGTTTTAGGTGTTTACTGGATCCAAGTATGCAGTGACTTTAAAAGGGGGGTTGTCGGAATGTGTGTGCCGGTGACATACATAAGATAGGTCAACATCTACTGGTCAGGGATCATTTGTTCATTCCTCATACATAATAGAAGTCGTCCGGGCTATCAGTTACTTCAATTTTGAAATATGTCACTCACTGCTGGCCATATTGATAGTGGAATTACCAACCGGACTGGCTTTCTCCAAGAGAGGGTTTTGTCTTTTCCGCTTCCTCGCGGAAAGCAAAAAAATAGAATCTCTTCTACGGCTCCACCCACCGAGTAGCCACTCACTGGAGTCTTTGCCTTCTTTTCAGTCTATGAATGAATCTCTTTTCTTGTAACCGCACCATCCTAGCTCTCAACTCCGATCCGGCATGCCTCATTGTGTTGGTGGGAAGCCTGTTGGTAAGCAGCTCTCTTCCCAATGGAAGATTCATTCAGTTCAAGCTTAGTTTTTGACGTGCTATGGCAGAGACTACTGCACCTTCGAGGCATTTGTCCAACACTCCGGTCAATATATCTGATCTGGGCAATCCTGTAATGAAATCCATTGTCACTGTTTCCAATGCACAATTAGTAATTGGTAAAGGCTCTAATAACCCAGGAATCTTGATATTCTATCCTTTGTTCAGCTGACAAGTCTCACATTCTTGTACTGTGCTCATTATTTCTTCCTTCATTTTTGGCCAGTAGAACATCTTCTTAATTCTCTGGTAGGTTGCCAGAATACCTGAGTGTCCCACCCACTAAGCTGGAGGCATGTACCAACTCAATTATTTTTATTCTCCAACCTCAATTTGTACCCACATACAGCCTACCCTTCATTCTGATTACTCCTTGATGCACACTAACTTCAGGAATCTCTTGTGTTCCTTCTGCCATTACTTTAACAACCCATTCATCACCAATAAAGCTTTGTTTTAAATCATTGATCCATTCAGTAATTATTTCTGTCACTGCTAGCATCTCCGCCTTTTCCTGTTTTACCCTCCTCCTTCTAGCCTTGATAGGGCATCAGCTGCAGCATTTTCTATCCCCTTTTTTTATTGAATGGTATAATATAATCCCATCAACTTGCACAAACTCTTATGCTGAAGTGTATGGTGGAGTCTTTGTTCAAGTAAGTATTTGAGAGAGGCAGGGTCAGTTTTCATTACAAAAGGCATCCCTACCAAATAAAGTCTCCACTTCTGTACTGCAGTCAACAAGGCTATAAATTACTTTTCATAAGTAGAGAGGTCCTTATTCTTAGTATTAAATGGCTTACTCATGAAGGCTATGGGTCTCCTTCCTTGCATAAGTACAGCACCCATTCCAACCTCACTGGCATCAGTTTCTATTGTGAAGGGTTTAGAAAAATAAGGCATTGCCAGTACAGGAGCATTACACATTGCTGTTTTGAGAGTTTCAAAAGCTTTATCAGCTTCCCTTAAACCCATCCTTTTTAAGTAGTGAAGTTAGAGGCTTGCTGATCAACCCATAATTACTGATGAATTTCCTATAATACCCAGTCAAACCTAGGAAACCCCTTAGCTCTCTGATTGTTCTAGGTGTCTTCCAGTTCTTCATCAAAGCTATTTTATTTGGGTCTGTGGCTACTCCTTGCTCAGAGATTACATGTCCAAGGTACTCAATTTGTTTTAACCCTAATTCACATTTGCTCTTTTTGGCATACAGCTTTTGTTTTCTGAGTTCATCCATTACAGTTCTCAAATGCTCCACATGTTCCTCTTTGGTCTTACTGTAAATTAAGATGTCATCAAAGAATACCAACACAAACCTTCTCAGATATTGCTTAAACACCTGATTCATCAAGGCCTGAAAGGTGGCAGGTGCATTTGTCAACCCGCATGAAAGTATATTCATATATATGGGCTGGGTTCATGCTATTAATAGAGGTTAATACCTCTTCAACGGAGATGTCCTGGCACAAGTGAGAACTTTCTAAGTCAGAGACCTTCTCATCAGGAAGCCTGGAATCACTATTTAAGGAGCCCCATGGTTTCCCACCCTTCCCTAATATATTAGGAAAGCTAGTTAGGGATATTCGATAGAGGAAGGACCCGTTTCGAGTAGTGAACGCACCAAGAAAAGCCTTTGTTGCCATGCTTGGTAACGCACATGTCCTACTCTACCTGCATCGGGACTGGTGAGAGCCGGCGATGCACAGAATTTATTAAACGCTCTACTTCACTAAGGAAGATACGTTTCACTTTTCCGATCGGAATTTTCACTCTGGCTGGTTCAGGTTACAGTCAGAGGAAATAAGAAGTATGGTAAGATGAATGAAAGGCAGAAATATAGGACATACCCTTTATCGCAGAACCCAAAATCTTATCCCTATCTGTCACTATGCCTCGGGGTAGCCTATAAGATCGTTATTAAGTAATGAATTTGCAAATAGAGAACTATAGGAATCAATCCAATTCTCGTTCTACAACAAGAAGAAGATCCATGAACTGGAACGGATGGAAGATAGCACTAGAAGTAAAAAAAATATTGAAAGGAGCGAAGCAATCACATCGCAACAAATAGGTATGTATTACTTTTAGTTTCTCGCTGAACTCCACTGGACACCGACCCCCTAAAACAGACCTCTCTGCTAATTCGAACCGAGGCTTACTGCCGCTTGGTACTAGACTTCTTCCTGCCAGACTCTTTCAATACCCTGCCCTCTTAAGTGTTGAAAACTTGGCTAGTTTCTTCGAGAATGGAAGCTTTGTCCATCGGCCAGCTAATTCTTCTGCTCCTACTAAGGAAGTTTCTGACCCAGCTTTAGATGATAGAGGATTTGACAAAGAGACCTCTTCCTGCCATACTGATCGACTATTCCTAGTGTAAGACTCAGCAAATAAAGAAAAAGTACACGAGATTAAAGAAAGTTTAATACATATCTTTCGACACCTGACAATTTAGAGAACCTTTGGTAGATGGCACTATCTTACCTACTTTGGTTCAGATGTGGGGGGTGCTATTTGCTTTGTTTGAGGATAAGTTTGTTTTTCTGGCTTATTCTATTTACCACTATTCTTTGACTTTACTTTGAGAAAAGAGAAATGAGAGTTTCGCCACTTTTGTCTACGCTACTGGTACCTGGTTGGAAAACGATTCGAGAAGTGAGAACTAGCGACGAAGGGCGCAGCTGTGCTTATTTTCATGCCAACAGCCTTCTATCTATCTGGACAGACTTTGAACAAAGGGAAACGTAGAACTTGAAATTCTTTATTCAAAGGCTTGACTTTGATACTAGTTGCATGGTAGGAAATATACTTGGTCTCTTTTAGGGCTGTACCTAGTATAGCTTTGTTATAGGTACTTTTGATCTGCAGATTGTACTAGTAACTATCCCCTGAGCTTTGTGTTGATACTCCCACCAATAAGATCATAATCCCAATATCAGAAAAAGAGATTCTAACAGTTGAACTAGTCAAGAATTTGATAAGATAAATAAGATTTAAGCTGTTGGCAAGAAATCTATTGTCATCTATTCAATGAAAACACATTATTTATTTAAAATAGAACTATATGACTATCTTCGGTGCTTACTGGCACAAAGCAAGTGGGAAGATCTGTAGGATCGATTTGATCATAGCAATGCGAACATGATCTACCATCTCAAACCATCCATTGAAAATAAACAACAAGGCCTCTTATTTCCTTCATATCTATGATCTATATGATAGAGAAGAGATTTATTGGATGCAAAGAGCTAGACATAAGTGCTTGCATGAGGGAGATGCAAATACTGCTTACTTTCATGCATCTGCTAGTAATAGTCAAAACTATATTCAATATTGTTCATTTGATGTTATAGAAGAAACTAATACTTAGGAGATAACGGAACATATTTCGGCTGTGTCATCTTGTCCCAAGCTACCCAACAAGTTCTGCGTTTTCCATCTTTACTCCCCCACCAGAATTAGCGAATCATGGTGTTGATAGCTTGGCAAAGACCTCGCGGTAACCTGAAGCACCCCATCGAATATGTAGGTTTGGCCTGAGCTACAGATTTAATAAGAACTTCTTTACCTCCCACCGAAAGAGTTTGCTCCATCCAACCTTGAACTCTTTTCCAAACACGGTCCTTCAAATATTTGAAAACACCACTTTTTTACTTTCCAACATCAGTAGGTAGGCCGAGATACCTTTCATTAAGGGACTCATTCGGGACGTGAACCAGCTCCTTGACCGCCTCCTTTAGTTAATCATTGCACCCCTTACTGAAGAAGATCGAGGATTTGGCCCAAAGAATGATTCTTCCCTGGGTATTTCCCCGGTACCATTATTTAAATTGGAGCTTTTCAATTCCATTTTGGAGATTGAGGGTTTAAGACCGCTCGTAACGATTTTTTGCTTTTTATGGCTGGGTGGGCAAGAAAAGGATTTGACTCTTGAAGATATCAACTCATACGCCTGCTCCATACATTCAAAAACATTTTTGGTACTTTCTATGAGAATGGATAAATAGAAATGGGTACATTCCTCTTTCTCTTTCCTGGCCTAACTACCCATAAAAAAGAAGAGAGAGAGCTGTAAGAGCGGTAAAAGCAAGCTCGGTGGCCCGGTTCACTACAGGTTGATGTATCCTTTTGAAAGAAAAGTCAATCTCTCTAAAAAATAAGCACTTCAACAAGTCAGGGCCCTTTATTATACAACTCCTATGCGTAATTGATAGCTTTTTGGTATTCTCCATATATAATATATATACTACTAGGTACGAAATAACAGGAAAGATAGAAATAGTGACTTTGGCTTCAAATAGAGAGCAGCTTAAAGGGAACTCGCACTGGAGGACTGCTCTGATAAAATAACTGAACACTGGCTAGGAACTGGGCTGCACTAAGCCCGGCACTTTTTGGGCTTCTTCATGAATCTAGTTTTCAGGTAAGGTCAGATCATCTTATTGAATATATATCTGAAAGAAAGCAAAGGAATGAATCGTTTTTCCAATTACCTTCTCTCGAAAACCATAGATCTTCTGGTTACCATTGACTATCCGGCACTTTCGTCTGTAGAGCGAAGCAAGAAATTGCATGGAAGGGCTTGCCCTGCTAATATCAGCCTTGTTTGGAACAATAGATGCAATCCATTTCAGTGTATGTCACTGAGTTCACCATTGCAGTTGAGACGTCAGGCAATTGAGCGTTCCCTAGAGTTTGGTTCAAAGGCTAAGGACTCCCCGCCGCCTTCATAAGGGCACTAAGGTGGAGCACGGAAAAGAAAATGGGGCACCCATGTTTTACCAGTCCCGGATCTCAGGGCCGTTTTGCCAACCGCCGACATGAACGAAATCGAATTTCATTGCGGGAAATTTGGATTTCATGAGGGAGGAAAAGGCGAGGCGGAGGGTGTTGAGCCAAAAAAAGTCAAATCCATAGAGTTGGGGACTAAAGAGACTCTTTTTTGACAGCCAACCATGAAGAGAAGAGAGTCTCAGAGTAGATTCGGTAATGTTGAGTCGATCTAGTATGGAAAATTCCTCGCTGTGCGCTCGCCTTTTGCCTGCTTCTGCTTCATCTGCAGATCGGATTCCTTCCCCAGAGTTCTTACTTATAGGCTTTATAGCCAAGCAGTCCAATAGAATAGCTGCTTCTTCTAAAGCGGATTAGAGTGCGACGACCAAAGCTACGGAGCAGCCTCTACCGCTTTCCCTACTGTTCTGGTTGAACTAGGGCTTTGGCTGAGCGACCACCTTCTTCCAGTATTCTTAGCTTACTGTCTGCTTCCTGCCTGATCGGTGCTGACTGACTGTTCTTGCTTGTCTTGGGCCTGCTCTAGTTTTGGTGCAGCTAACTAAGGGTCGAATTTCGTGACTTGATGAAGAGGAAGCCGAGTATCTTTGGTCTTGAAGAGTCAGGCCAATCCAACCGCTTGCTCCTGCCCAACTCAGTCTCAGTCGTACCATAATGCGCCTGGACTCAACACTTTTCTTGCTCCAAGACCACCCTCTAGCCCTCATGTCAAATAGATGACAGAATTGTAAACAATCATAGAATGATTTAAGCTGAGGAACATAGAGGTCTCTCCCACCATTTTTGTCATATACCTCTGGAATAGTGTTGAAATCACACGCCACTAAGCAGGGGCCTAAACCAAGTGGTTTATCTTAGCGTGCTAGCCGCTGCTTCATTTCGTATAGCGATAACGCTTTCTCTTTCTTAGCGCTCCACCCCGCGGAGAACTCTGGTTGCGCTTTGGTTGGCTTTCTCTTTTTTTCGATTTTCTCTGACTTGACTCAGCTTGACCTACTTGACTCAGCGGTTAGAGTATCGCTTTCATACGGCGAGAGTCATTGGTTCAAATCCAATAGTAGGTAAAACCGGCCGAAACCCCCGCTTTTGCCAGCATGACAGCAAGCACAGACTGGCATCAAGGAGTCGAATGACCAAAGCATCGGTTGCTTCCACTTGTTTGTTGCCTTCTTCG